ACGGCCAAATCAATAGTCCAAGCCACACACTCCCATAATCCATCTTTTTCTTATAAAAATTCACTTCAACTATTCATATCAAATAATATAATTGAGTTGAAGGAAAATATCCAAAGTACATGTCTTATTTTTTCAATAATCCATATTTCTAGCAACGAAATCGTTTTTTCCTCCCCCAAGTAATCAACGATTGATTACAAATATCTATGATCTATATTCTCTATAAAGGACCAGAAATACCTTGTTTACGTATCATTGGAAAGTGCATTAACATAAATACGGCAGTAAGAAGAGGTAATACAAAAGTATGTAAACTATAAAAACGAGTTAAAGTGGATTGTCCTACACTAGCACTTCCACGTAATAACTCTACCAAAGGCGATCCTATTACAGGAATAGCTTCCGGCACGCCTGTTACAATTTTTACTGCCCAATAACCAATTTGGTCCCAAGGTAAGGAATAACCAGTTACGCCAAAAGATGCGGTCAATACAGCAAGAATCACACCTGTCACCCAAGTCAATTCACGAGGTTTTTTAAAGCCACCCGTGAGATACACGCGAAATACGTGAAGAATCATCATTAGGACCATCATACTTGCCGACCATCGATGAACGGATCGAATTAACCAACCAAAGTTAGCTTCAGTCATTATGTATTGAACAGAAGCAAAAGCCTCAGTAACCGTCGGACGATAGTAAAATGTCATAGCAAACCCCGTGGCTACTTGGACTAAAAAACAAGTAAGCGTGATTCCTCCTAAACAATAAAATATATTAACATGAGGAGGAACATATTTACTAGTTATATCATCTGCAATCGCCTGAATTTCGAGACGTTCTTCGAACCAATCATAGACTTTATTGAGATAGGCAAAACCCCCCTCCGAGAACCGTATATGAGAATTTCATCTCGTACAGCTCAAACAGAACGACCAAAATAAAATAATAGTTGAAACGGATATATGTAATAGAAATTTTATTTTTATATAGGATTCAAAATAAAATTCAATAATCTTCTCTGAAGATGACGGTAGGGAAAAATAAAAACCCGAAAACTATTCTTTGTGGTTATAATGACAAAATATCAAGCTGGCTCGTTTATTTCTTGATGCTGATCGGTACAGGCCTCTTGAATCTTCTATTTACCCATTTTTTTTTTTTTTTCGTTATTTGGTATTTTTGTTTGTATGTAATGGATCTTTACTTTTGTTTTTATTATTAGTAATTGATAGGAATTTTCTTGTTAAGATCCTATAAAATCGATTGAAACCTCAGATTCAGACTAGAACCATGATGATTCAATAAAATCTTCAACCTAAGTTAAGTGCAAAGCTTCCCTGAGTAAGAACCCTTATATCATCACTTATTCACTGAATAAATATAATGACGCAAAATCCAAATCAAATAACGGGTTGTACTTTGCGCAAAAAGATAAACATAACCAAAGAGTTTAAAAGAAGAAAAATATTTCCATTTATACCTTCTAACTCTTTGCAATTTTTTTAGAGTCCGGTTGCGAGATCTGAATATTAAGTATGAATCATAGTTCTAATACTTGGGAATCAATTTCATATATTCCCGTGCTCCGGATATTAGAATAAATATCTGACGAGATCCAAACCCATCTCCAGCAAGATGACAGACTCATTCTCTGTATTATCAATAAGATCCGTTATAACAAGTCGCACACTCATATTCCAGAAATACAGAAAGAAATTTCACGATCAAACTACCAAAATACAATAGAATGGTATAAAAAACTACGAAACCCAAACACTTCACATTGTATACACTTCACATTGTATTGAAAAATTAGGGCTTATTGGTCCTTGTAAATCAATTCATTGAAACCCCATCTAGTAAAACAGAAGAATTATAAATCTCCAAAATAATAGATAGAAATATCGCAAATAAAGCCATTGCAATACCCATCAAAGGGGTAGTTCCCCATCCAGGAGCTACTTTACCATATTCCGAATTCAATGGTTTCAATAAATCCCCTAGAAGAGTTCGTCTTGGACCAGACCTAGAACTACCCTCAACGCTTTGTGTAGCCATAAATCCTATTTTGTATTAATTGAGATCTGTTGACTTTGTATACCATTTCATTGTAAATAAATGATCTTATCATAGATCCATTTGACTCTTGAAATTTTATAATTTTTATAATAATGGAAACAGCAACTCTAGTCGCCATCTCTATATCTGGTTTACTTGTAAGTTTTACTGGGTATGCCTTATATACTGCTTTTGGGCAACCCTCCCAACAACTAAGAGATCCTTTCGAGGAACACGGGGACTAGTTGAAGTAATGGGCCTACCCCTTCGGGGTAGGCCCATTACTTCAACTAAGATAATGAAAAATCATTTCATCTTTTTAGTTGGAACTTTAGGAGGGTCTCGAAAAAAGATAGCGAAAAAAATTATTCCTAGAGTCGAGACTAAGAGGAATGTATAAACTAATGCTTCCATAGATTCGATCGCAGCTTACAATTATAGCTTCCATACCTGTTTATTTTTGATTGTCCCACGGCTAGAAAAAAAAAAAAAAGAGGTGAAAGTAAAAGATTGAAAGTAAATGATTAATGTTGTATCACACTACTTGTCTTTTTGTAGTTGGATCTCCAATTTTTTGGAATGCCCCAAATTCCACCTGAGCATCTAAATCTGGATCAATACCAGCAAAAACATCTCTAAACAAAGTTCGAGCACCATGCCAAATGTGACCGAAAAAGAAGAGCAGAGCAAAAGAAGCATGTCCAAAAGTAAACCAACCCCTCGGACTGCTCCGAAAAACACCATCGGATTTCAAAGTAGCACGATCTAATTCAAAAATTTCACCCAATTGAGCGCGTCTAGCATATTTTTTCACAGTAGCAGGATCACTATAACTAACCCCGTTTAGTTCACCACCATAGAACTCAACGGTTACGCCTACTTGTTCAACACTATACTTCGATTCTGCCCTTCGAAAAGGAACATCAGCTCTAACAATTCCGTCTCCATCTACTAAAACAACAGGAAATGTTTCAAAAAAAGTAGGCATACGACGTACAAAAAGTTCACGCCCGTCTTTATCTCTAAAGATAGGATGTCCTAACCACCCAACCGCTATTCCATCCCCGTTGTCCATTGAGCCCGCTCTGAACAATCCGCCTTTTGCCGGATTATTACCGATATAATCATAAAAAGCTAATTTTTCAGGAATTTTAGACCAAGCTTCGGATAAACTTTGATTTTCGGCTAGCCCATCACTAACTCTTCGATAGATTTCTTGTTGAAAGTATCCTTGATCCCATTGATAACGAGTGGGACCAAATAATTCAATCGGAGTTGTTGCTGAGCCATACCACATAGTTCCAGCAACAACAAAAGCTGCAAAAAAGACAGCAGCGATACTACTGGAAAGGACGGTTTCAATATTTCCCATACGCAATCCTTTGTATAGACGTTGGGGTGGACGGACACTAAGATGAAATAAGCCTGCTAATATGCCCAACGTCCCTGCTGCAATATGATGTGAAGCTATTCCTCCCGGAACGAAAGGATCAAAGCCTTCCACACCCCATGCTGGATTTATAGCTTGTACCCTTCCGGTTAGTCCATAAGGGTCAGACACCCATATTCCCGGACCATACAATCCAGTTACATGAAAAGCGCCAAACCCAAAACAAGCCACCCCTGAGAGAAATAAATGAATTCCAAAGATCTTGGGCAAATCCAAAGAAGGTTTTCCTGTACGTTCATCACAAAATATTTCTAGATCCCAATACACCCAATGCCAGATAGCTGCCAAGAAGCACAATCCAGAAAAGACAATATGCGCTCCTGAGACACCTTCATAACTCCAAATACCCGGATTCGTTATAGTTCCTCCCGTGATACTCCAACCACCCCACGAATTGGTTATTCCTAAACGAGTCATGAAGGGTATAACAAACATACCTTGTCTCCACATTGGATCAAGAACGGGGTCTGAGGGATCAAAAACTGCTAATTCATAGAGAGCCATCGAACCGGCCCAACCAGCAACTAAAGCCGTATGCATTATATGGACAGATAGCAAACGACCAGGATCATTCAAGACGACGGTATGAACACGATACCAAGGTAAACCCATGCAAGTACCCCTTATATTCTTTATAAATTATTAATGAAAAATAAACACTATGTAACTTTCTTGCACTAGAAAAACTATGTTATAGACCTCCCCTTTTCATTTTTCAGTGGATTATTTCGGGGAAAAGAGAATTTTTTTTTATTCTTTTAGTAAGAATGTAATAATTATGTTTGTAGGAACAAAGAGAAACAGATCTATTCTATACTATATCCGATAAGTATCAATACGCAATGGAATGGGGTCTTGATCCCATTTTATCTGAGCGAATGCATACAAATTTGTTCATCATTCAAAGAACCTATTCCTAAGAATTTGACTTTATTTCTTTATTTAATTATTTTTTAGTTATTTCTGAACTTATTGAATCTATCCATAAAAAAGCCAAGTTTTTGAAGACAATAAATGCATTCTTACGTTTTCATATTAAAGTAAAATAGAGTACTTAATTTTTTTTTCTTTCGTAGAATGCCTATTGGTGTCCCAAAAGTTCCTTTTCGAAATCCTGGAGAGGACGATTCCATTTGGATTGACGTATAGTGTGGCTTGTCAGATATATTGGGTCATATGGGATTGCCCCGTTCTCTCCCCCATGGGGATATTCTCCGTTTCGACCAAAAAGATTGATTAAAGCATCAACAATTTTGAGCGTGAAATGCAACAATTAAATCTATGCTTTTGAGATATCAAAAATTACTATTATCAAGTAGAATAGTTTATGGTTGGTTTCTTTAGAAGTACCCAGGCTCTGTTTAAAAAAACCACTTGGTAATATATTTATAATTACTACTTTAATCAATCAAATAATAGACACTGAATAGTAAAGGTGGAAGACGTAAATTGAAAAAAGGAATATAGTAAAAAGATGTGGTATTTGGCCCATTTGTCCTATATGTGCAAATCAAAATTGGGCAGATCTTTACTCGGAGTAGAGCACAAACCTAAAAAATTGAATAAACCCAGTCAGAAACAAGAAAATGCCATCGGGATTTGAATTTGATCCCGATGAAAGAATAGATCAATGAGAAGTTAGTTTGATAAACTTAAAAATTATTATTATTTTTAATTATTATTATTAGGTAAACGAATTATAGGTAAACAGATCAAAACTCATTTTTATTAAAAAATGAAAGAAAAGCCCTTTGTTAGAATAGAAGTTAGAATAAAAAAAAAAAGAGGGCTGGAATCTACACATTGATTCTTTTTTTTTTTTTTTTTCACGCTTTTTGTTGAACCGTATGCATCAAAAGTTGCATGTACGGTTCCTATGGAATAGAATTTTATCCTAATCAACCGACTTTATCGAGAAAGATTACTTTTTTTAGGTCAAGATGTTGATAGCGAAATCTCAAATCAACTTATTGGACTTATGGTCTATCTCAGTATAGAGAGTGAGACCAAAGATTTGTATTTGTTTATAAACTCTCCTGGCGGATGGGTAATACCTGGAATAGCGATTTATGATACTATGCAATTTGTGCGACCAGATGTACAAACAGTATGCATGGGATTAGCCGCTTCAATGGGATCTTTTATCCTGGCCGGGGGAAAAATTACCAAACGTCTAGCATTCCCTCACGCTTGGCGCCAATGAGTTTTTTATTTCAAATAAAAAAAAGTATGCCTTCGCCGCAGGAAATATGAAAATAGAGTAAGTATAAGTAATAATAGCATGGCATTTTAAATTCGATATGAGAAATTTTGTTAGTAATTTTTTGAAGATTTAATTGTGTATCGAAAGAGTAGTCTGAGATATTAAAGGTATTTCTGATTTTATCTATCGGGGCCCATTTTCTATTTTAGTGTCACAAACTTTTTTGTTTTCACACCAGAGGGTTATTAACACTATATTCTGTATTCTGTTCTGAAAGAGTACAAAAAAATTCAAAAATTATATATATATATTTTTTTGAAAAAAAAACTTTGGGATTGTTAAATTGAAATTACCGATGAAAGGGACGGAGCCACCATAGTATTGTTTTTTTTGAACTACTCGAAAAGGAAGGGTGGTTATTAGATCATTTACTGGGCTAGGCATGATAGGCTCTATGCTTTTCTTCGATGAAAGTTCTATTATGGAGCCGTATGCAATGCACAAATAATGCCTGTACGGTTGTTTAATTCTATCTTTTTTCTTTGTATTCTTTATTTTATCTCTTTTCCTTGCCTTATCGTGCGAGATAGAGTAACTATTTATTATCTTATATCATCAGGGTAATGATCCATCAACCTATTGCTGGTTTTTATGAGGCACAAATAGGAGAATTTGTCCTGGAAGCGGAAGAGCTACTTAAATTGCGCGAAATCATCACAAGGGTGTATGCTCAAAGAACGGGCAAACCTTTATGGGTTGTATCCGAAGACATGGAAAGGGATGTTTTTATGTCAGCAACAGAAGCCCAAGCTCATGGACTTGTTGATCTTGTAGCAGTTACATAAAAAATAGCCAGAATTTCCTGCAAATTCGGTTTATTGTCTTACTGAGATTTAATATTCTATTAAATTAATAGAATATTAATAGAGAAATTTTTTATAAACAATTTTTAATAATTCATAATCAGCGGTTAGGATTGATCTAAACCAGCCCATTATGCATACGATTCAACATGCCAACTATTAAACAACTTATTAGAAACACAAGACAGCCAATCAAAAATGTCACAAAATCCCCCGCTCTTGTGGGCTGTCCTCAGCGACGAGGAACGTGTACTAGGGTGTATGTGCGACTCGTTTAAATCGTTGGTTGTGACAGAAGAAAGGAAACCTTTTTCACATTATCTGCAATTAGTATAGATGAATAGGATAGAATACAAGAACCCATCTTTTTTATCTTTTATCTAAACGAAAAAAGATCTATCATATACTTCTATTGTGTATCCAATTTATGCTTTTCATTGGTGCAAATTCAATCATATCCATTTTCCATTTAAACTGTGAAAGAATACCCATGGGTAGCAAAAGATTATCTATTAAGCAGGGTAAATCTTTTTAAAATGAAAAGTTACATGAAAAGAACAAAAAGTATGCCCCTACTATTCTCAGAACGGACTAAGAGAGTCAGCGCATTAGCCAATCTTCAAAATGAAATACCGTTACTATATAGACGGATTTCATTGTGAAAGACCTATTACTGGATAATTCATAGGTAGAGCAAAAAAGTGTGAACTGTACAAGTTAACAAAAGATTAAATGCCGAAAAGAGCTCCGGTGTATAGAGAAGACCTCACCGTTTAAGAAATAACAATAGAAACGATGGAACCCACTTTTTATTCTTATTTACTATTGACTATGTTTTTGTTTGATATCTAGTATCACAATACAATTTCTTATTTTTAGGTATTTTGCGTAGAAAGAAAATTGTGGTTCGGAAGGTTAGAGTAGCAAAAACCGTTGGAATTCTTTTTTATACATTGGAAAAATCCGTTTTGTTATTCTAGAAAAGGGGAAAAGAATAGCTGAAAGAAAAGAAATCAATTAGTTATTCATCAAAGTTTCGTTTATTTAATGACCAGAACTAGGCGAGGATATATAGCTCATAGGCGTAGAACAAAAATTCGTTTATTCGCATCAAGCTTTGGCGGGACTCATTCACGACTTACTCAAACTATTATTCAACAAAAAATAAGAGCTTTGGTTTCGGCTCATCGGGATAAAGATAGACAAAAAAGAACTTTTCGGCGTTTGTGGGTCACTCGAATAAATGCAGTAATTCGCGAAAATGAAAATATTGTATCCTTTAGTTATAATAGATTAATAAACAATCTGTACAAGAGAAAGTTGCTTCTTAATCGTAAAATACTTGCACAAATAGCTATATTGAATAAGAATTGTCTTTATAGGATTTCAAATGACATTCAAATTTATAAAAGAAAGAAATTCGCTGGAATTCATCGGAATATTTTATATAAAATTCCCTGAAAAATGAATTATGAGAGGGTAGAATAGAAATTCGTATAATATAATAATAATAATATGATCGATCAAGTTTTTAAATTGAATAAAAACATTCAATAAAAAAGATTTCTTCTTCTCCAATTCGTTTTTTTCTTACAACACAAGAAAAAAAAATCTTCATTTTCGGGTTTTTCAAACATCAATCTCTGTTTAAGTTCGAATTGGAACTTTGATTCTATTAAAGAATAAGCCTATTTTTTTCTGATTCGAAGACCAGTAGTTCTAGCAACCAACTCACTTTTTTCAAATTCTTTTTCATTATTAAGAAAAGGTAACAAAGATAAAATACGAGCTTGTTTTATAGCAATAGTAATTAATCGTTGTTGTCTTAAAGTCAATCTATTCACCCGTCTAGATAATATTTTTCCTTGTTCACTAATAAATCGACTAATTAAACTCATGTTTCTATAATCAATTCGATCCCCCGATTGAATCGGGGGCAACCGCCTCCGAAAAGCTCGCTTGGGCTTAACAAAAAGTCGCTTGGATTTATCCATGATTTGTTTATTCCTTATTTGAAAAATCCTATTTCCTTCGCTTGGATCAAAAATAATAATGATTTAAAATTACGAATTTAAGAATTAAAAATATAGGCTTTTACTTGTTTATAGTTCAATCGAGAATATATCTTACGATATTCTATGATACTATGTCATACCCTTTTTCATCTTGCTTCTAAAGAAAGGTAACACACGGATGATGCTCTATTTTTTGATCTCTTCGTGAATCGTATGCTTGTAACAATAGGGACAGAATTTTCTCAATTTCAATCGACTAGGCGTATTGTGCCGATTCTTTTGAGTAATATATCTGGAAATACCCGTTGATTTCTTATTAACATTTGTTTGAACACAGCTGATACATTCCAAAACAATGCTTACTCGAGCACCTTTACCCTTGGCCACGAATCTCCTCCTTTGTTTTTGGTTTTTTATTCCCTCCACTCTTCTTTTTCCGATTTCAAGTGAAAAAAAGAAAGAAAGGAAAAAATATTACTAACTCGAAATCCAATTCTGAAAGATTTCGTTGCAATCAATCTAGTAATAATAAGTAATACAATAATTTGAAACTCTATTTAGATTTAGATTCGAATTGAAGTAAAGTATTTTAGTTAAACATCTTGTATGATATTGTTGACCTAACTACATTTACACTTCTGTTCTCTTCATTTTTAATTTTATTGAAATTTATTTCATTTATTATTTACTTAAATTAAAGCCTGGGCCCGAGTTTTGTTGAGTTTGAATTTACTTTTATTCTTTTTCTTTTCTAACATATTCTAAAAAACAAAAAAGAAATATAATTAAAAAAGAAGAGGGGGGGGTAGTAGTCACAGATAGTGAATTCTATCTTTAATATTCTTCACCCCCCGTATTAATAACTAGAATGAAAAAAAAGGAAATGTTAACGCATCGGGGAAAAAACGATTAATCTCTATCAATAGACCTGCTAAAGACCCGAACCATAGAGTACTTATTACCGGTGCCACGGATAGATATGTTTTGAAATCTCGCATTTCAAATCCTCCTTCTTTTATTGTTTTATTGAAAATTGTAATAATATTTATGAATTTACCATTCATTTTCATATTTCTATTTATATAAATATTATTTTTATTCGAATAAATAATGGTATTCCATATAGGATCAAATATATATCTGTATTTCAAGTTCAAGTCTACTTCCAGTTGTTTTGTCCACATAATCCATGATTCAAATTGAAATGTAGAACAATTCCATAGATAAGATTTTTTTGTGAAATTGAAAGAACAAAAGAAAATACCTTTCGTTCTACCCAAACATTCAAGAAATTGACAGTGGATTTTCTTTTTTTTTTTGCAGATGTCTAAAAGTTTTTTATTCTATATTTTATTATATGATATGAAACAAAAAAGAATAATAAAAGGCAAGATAAGTTTTGTATATCAACAAAAAAATGAAATAAGAAATAAGTATGTGGAAAACAAAACAAATATTCTCTAAAATACCATTAGAAACTAATTAAAAGGGATGTAGCGCAGCTTGGTAGCGCGTTTGTTTTGGGTACAAAATGTCACGGGTTCAAATCCTGTCATCCCTACCTATTACTTCGCCCCTGAGCAATAAGGAAGGATCCATTGAGATCAATTAAAATAAAATGGGACAGACCTATCATTTGTATTATATTGTGTAGATAATAGTATAGAACTTTAAAATGGATTGTGAAGTTAATGAAAAAATCTCTTTCCTTACAGCCCTTTTTGGAATTAAGAGAGCGCTCTTAGTTCAGTTCGGTAGAACGTGGGTCTCCAAAACCCAATGTCGTAGGTTCAAATCCTACAGAGCGTGATTTTCTTCGTGTTTTCCTAGGTCAAAATTCTATGAAAAGGAAAAGAAAAAAATGGAACAGCAATCGGATTTGACCTCCTGCACAGGTTAAAATTAAAGAAAGGAGGAGGCCAAAAAACAAGGTCTTAACTAATCAAAGATCCAACTGATCACCACGTCTGTATTGTAAATATGCAGTTACGAATAATCCAGCCAAAGTAATAGGAATTAGACCTAAAACAATTCCAAATAGAAAAACTTCAATCATTTCAATTTGTTAAAAAAAAAAAAAAAATAGAATATCTATCCGTAAATATTAATCTATCTTGCCGATAAATCTCAATAACCAAGAATGCGAAATTGATATGGTAAGGAACTAGAAGAATAGATAAAATACTACAGAAAAATTTCTTTTCATTTTTTCATGAATTGCTCATTCAATTTCGTTCAAATAAGCCGTATCTTGCTTAGGCCAATAAATAGAACTGAAGTTATAGTTAAGGCTGCTAGTAGAAAACCGAAATAACTCGTTATAGTAGACATGAAGGAGCTAAATAAACTTTTTTATTTTATATACATATGTTTGTAAAATGTAAAGCACTTCCCTAAAGAAAATGGAAAGTTTTTAATTTCATAATTATTATAGATTATATAGATTATAGACGACAGTAACAAAAAGAGAAGGATATCGGTATATATAAGGAGAAAAAGAAATTTATTCATTATCTAGAATATCTACCTAGCTTCGTGTAATTCCGAATCAAGAAATTTGTTGACCAATTTTGGAGAATGAGAAATAAAAAAGAAAAACGAATATTCAAATGTCAAATAATAATAAATATTCAAATATCAAAATAATGTATCAAAATAATGAAAATTAATAATAAGGAATTTGTGTTCTATAATTTCATTTTAAAAGTCTTTCTTGGCGCTTACGGACAAAGTTTTTGGATCTAAAACAAGAATGAATGTGGACATCATAAAAACCGATTATTACAATTATCACTTATTGATTTTTTTGTTATTCTCCTTCTTTCAAGAAATACTTGGTACTTATTAATGGACGACTAAGTACTTCCTTGCCTTTAAAAAATTACAACAAAAAACTCTTTTTCTACAACTGCGGAGGGGAAATTTTTAGATTTCACATCGAATCCAATTCGGGAACTCTACTATTACTATGATAAACCCCTTTATGAATTCTTATCTTATTAGAATAGAAGGAAATTCGTCAATTTCACATTTGAGATGATCTAGGGTACTTTTATCTGATCCGTGGTATACGGTTGGACAAAAGAAAGAGGAAAGAAATTCTCTAAGACGTCATTTCGCTACTGATTGAAGTTGCGTTGCTGTGTCAGAAGAAGGATAGCTATACTGATTCGGTATACTTTCAAAAACCCTTGGTATAGTATTGATGATCCTACAAAAATCTACTTTCAGTGAATTTTCATTTACTGATCTGATCTTTTACGAAATCGATTCCTTTTGACTGTATGTATAACAATATGGGGAGTTCGGCATGTCTGGAAGCACAGGAGAACGTTCTTTTGCTGATATTATCACCAGTATTCGATATTGGGTGATTCATAGCATTACTATACCTTCCCTATTCATTGCAGGGTGGTTATTCGTTAGCACAGGTTTAGCTTACGATGTATTTGGGAGCCCTCGTCCAAATGAATATTTTACAGAGAGCCGACAAGGAATTCCATTAATAACTGGCCGTTTTGATCCTTTGGAACAACTCGATGAGTTTAGTAAATCATTTTAGGGGGCCAAAATGACCATAGATCGAACCTATCCAATTTTTACCGTGCGATGGTTGGCTGTTCACGGCCTGGCTGTACCTACCGTTTTTTTTTTGGGGTCTATATCCGCAATGCAGTTCATCCAACGATAAACCGAATCAAAATTAATTATAAAGAAAGCTATGACACAATCAAACCCGAACGAACAAAATGTTGAATTAAATCGTACCAGTCTATACTGGGGATTATTACTCATTTTTGTACTTGCTGTTTTATTTTCTAATTATTTCTTTAATTAAATTAGTAGAATAATAAATGAGAGTAAGAATTCTCTTATCCCATCGGAAGGATATCATCTCATAATTATCTATGACTGTTTATGTCTCTAGTATGACCACTCAATTTAAAATGTGGGGGGAAATGGCCGATACTACTGGAAGAATTCCTCTTTGGATAATAGGTACTGTAACTGGTATTCTTGTGATTGGTTTAATAGGCATTTTCTTTTATGGTTCATATTCCGGATTGGGTTCATCCTTGTAGGAATAGATTGAACTGAGTTGTAGATATGAAAGCGTAAGAACTCGCTGGGATCCTTCGAATTTTATAGAAAAATAAAAAGGGTCCCGGTAAGTTCTTAATACTTTCATAATACTTTATTCGTATAAATGACAAAACGGATTACTTTTTGCATTGCAAACATTTCAAAAAAAGTCCATTACATTATACTTTTTTCTGGGGGTGTTTTTGAAAAAGTAATTTCCAATTTCATTAATAGATTTAGAATATTTGTTCTTCAAGAGTATCTATCGATACTTTCACAAACTAAAAAGAAAGAAGAAATTCCCCCATTTCCTTTTCCTGGATGGAAGAAAAATACTATCTATTTTATTCTATTTTTTTCTTTTGATGGGGGAATATTCCCGGTTTTTTATACTAATAGAAGTTTCTTTTATTTATTTTATTGGCTCATCAAAATGGAAAGTTTTTTTTCAAGTTCATTGAAAAAGCTCTAGTTACTCAAAAAGTTTCTCTTTCTTTTTAGCTGCCCAGCCTATTTATACGTATACGTATAAAATCCTATTTATATGTATATAAAATCAAAAAGTAGATTATGATAACCCTAGAAAATCGAAATTATGAATAGGAATGAATCTTTGGACGAATGACGAATGGGATTGATTAATAAGCATTATTTTTTTAACACACGAAAAACGACCTTTTCGTGTGTTAAAAACTAGGAAAACAGCTAGGAAGACGAATAGAGTAATCTATCTTAGAATCCCATGCCCCCATTTTATTTATCCTTTGCCTTTTCGTTTACTTATTTTATTATGCTTGATTATGCTTGCTTAGTATCTAATAGAATTAGATTCAATTCTATTAGAATTGAAAAAAAAAAAAAAAACTATTAATACATTCGATAACAGTTAAATCTCACAATAGAATAGTGACATAATCACCCCCCAATTTAGATTTAGAGAAAAAAACGAAAGAAGAGATAAAATCAAATAGTCTTCTTATCAACACTAGATAGAATTCAAAATTTTTGTAAAAAAAAAAAAAGATAAGACTCGAAACAAAAAAAGATTTTCAAGCATACCATAATTTTTTTTTTGTTCTTTTTACGAACTTGAGAAATGCGCAGATCTAGAAATTGATTTCGGACAATTGAACTTTCTCAAACTGTTTCTTTTTAAGAACTAAAAAGATTTGTGCCAAAATAACAGATGCTAAGAAGAACAAAAGGCCTTGAATACGTAATGGGTCTTGAAGTACTATTTCTGCATCCCCCTGACCAAATCCACCCACATTAGGATTACTCGTTAATGGTTGATCAAGTTTGATGGATTCGCCTTCTGAAACAAGAAGCTCTGGTCCTGGGGGTATAATATCAATCACTTGCCGTCCTTCTGACGCATCTGTTATGGTTATTTCGTATCCCCCCTTTTCTTTTCGTATTATTTTGCTTACTATACCTGCTGCTGTCGCATTATAAACCGTATTGTTACTCTTGCTCCCGTCAGGATAAATTTGTCCCCTTCCCCTGTTTCCACCTACATATATGGGATATTTTATGAAGTGAACATCTTTTTTCGTAGCGGGGTCTGGCGAAAGAATAGGAAAAGTAATTTCACTATATTTCTGACCCGGAACCGGACCTATCACAAGAATATTTTTTTTATTAGGGCGATAATTCTGAAAAGACAGATTGCCTACCTTTTCTTTCATCTCTGGTAAAATACGATCCGGAGGGGCTAATTCAAACCCCTCGGGTAAAATAAGAACAGCCCCCACATTCAAAGCGCCCTTTTTCCCATTAGCAAGAACTTGTTTCAGTTGCATATCATAAGGAATTCGAACAACTGCCTCAAATACAGTGTCAGGAAGTACTGCTTGGGGAACCCCAATATCCACGGGCTTATTAGCTAAATGACAATTGGCACATACAATACGGCCAGTTGCCTCGCGTGGATTTTCATAACCCTGTTGCGCAAAAATAGGATATGCATTTGAAATGGATACCCCAGTTAGTATATATATTATGAGCGATACAGAAATGAAACGAGTAATCTCTTCTTTTATCAAAGAAAGGGTCTTTCTACTTTGCATGGTACAATCGTTGATCCAGAAAATTTCTACAATAAAATTAGGTAAGTCGTTAATATAGTTCCCTACCCACGATGTTGCTATTTACTAAACTATTTTAGAAAACTTTTCAAAATACAAAATATAAGAGGATCGGAATCTTTAAATGTATAGAATAAAATGTATAAAAAAAATTGGATGTTTGACTTATGTGCAAAATTAGAAACATTCTAATTGGATTGGGGAATCATTTTTCAGTCATTCATTGAATGATAAATCACTACAAGTGACGGAGATACACGATTTAAATAATGGAAGATCCAATATTTAAAAATTGTATCGATAATTACTGGAAAAGTGGAAACAAGTCCAGATATAATTTGATCGTTATACGTAAATCCAAAATCCTTGTAGACAGAACCAATCAGTAGTTCCCAGCCGTGGGGTGAATGGAATCCTATACATAAATCGGTTAATAAAAGAATAAAAAAAGCTTTTATTGTATCACTTAGGTTATATAGAAATTCTTGAACCCAAGAATTAAGAAGAAAAAGTTCTTCATTACCTAGAATCGAATAACCGCTTAGAATAATGAAACAGATTATATTGGTTGAGAAGTGCAAAATAGTATAGATACGCTCCTCATTGTACATTTTGAGCAATTTGATCGTTTCTTTGTGGATTGCGATAATAAACTTTTGCAGATGTGTTTCCGGGCATTCCTTTATCATTTCGTCCAAGAGTAAGAGTTCCTCTAATTCTATGAATTTTTCTAAACTACTCTTTTCTTGAATAGCATTTAAAAAATTTTCAGATTGACTAGTATTCCACCAATTAATAACCCAAGATTTCGCACTTTTATTAAACGAAAAAGAGATCCACCAGGGCAACAATATTATAGATATAAAATATAGAAGGGAAATAAGGTTTTTTTTTTTTTCATTTTTTCGTATTTTAAATGAACCCGCCTCATTCGTCGACTTTATACAATTTACTATTTCCATAAAAGAGAAGTTAAAGGCTTGTTGGAACCTATGTATGAATCTATTCCCTATTTTTTATTTGTAAATCATTGGTTGGCCCCTGAATTTCGAAAGAATACAATACAGAAAGAACTTAAGAAAGAGTATACGAATAAAGAAAAAAATCTTGTTTCCGGGTATCTTAATTGTTCAAAATTCTCAAAAATTCCCCCCTTTCGATAAATATTCAAAGGATCCACTTCAAATTCTGATTCCGAGATGAATGCTTTATTTCGATCTATATCTATTAAATGAGTCCTTTATTTCGATTTGTTCCTTCTTTGGTTTTTGTTACTGAATTGGGTGAATTTCCAGATGCATAAAAAAAAATTGCAGAGAAAAAATTTCCTTTTTCAAATTGTTCCTTATATATTATTTATATTCTATAATATACTAACTAATATATTAATATGAAATTGAAATTATAGTATATATATATATATTTATTTTATATAATATAAAAAAATATATATAATATATAAATATATAAGATATAATATATAAATATATAAGTATAAGCTTTTTTTGCTTCATCAATATCGCGAAGAAATTTCCGTTAAATTATATGCCTGTAAAACAAATACAAATAAAGGATTCTTGGATTTTTGACTTCCCCCGATAAGAAAATGTTCATTCTTGAGTTCATTTCAAAATACTTCAATTGGTACATGCAAGAAATAGGCCAATTCCGCCGCCTTTTGCTCAATTTCTCGTGGAGTCAAATTTTCATTGGTCCGAGTCAAAGGAATAGCCCCCCGGCCTCTTATTTCCATATAAAGGACACGTCGAGCATAAATACCCTCTTTAGCTTCGATTCTGATAGATTGAATATCTTTCATAAGGAATCGGAGTAAGATGCGACGACTCTTTCCCGGAAATCCCCAACGAAAAATACACACTATTCCTTCTTTTCTATCGAATCGATCATAACCACTACCTACATTCCACGAAATTGTGCACCACAAATACGAGCTAATAAATAGACCGGCAATGCCATAGAAAGACATCACGATCCCCTGTGGAAAAAAAAAGATTTGCTGAGACGGAAATAAGGATATCAAATTTCTGCCAAGGTAACTGGAAAGTCCAACCAAACAAAATCCTACTGAACCTAAAAAAAGTATAAAGGCCCAGCAGATATTACTTGTTTTTCGAGATCCCGCTATAAGCTCTATCCATATATGTTCTGATCGCCAACTCATACTAGATCCAGTTTCGTTTTATTGGAAGTGGGGTATTGGCCCCAATGAATTTGACTTGATTTTGTTTGGTTCTGAAATAACTTTTATCAACTCGCACTATTTTGATGTCAATCTTTAGGAAGGATTTGTTAGATCGAAAATAAGAATAGGAGCCCCCGCATATGATCTCCTATCTCCACACATATGGATACGTTGATTTTGCATTTGTTGTAGACGTCGACTCTAATCTCGATGGATTTTCCATTTCAAATAGCTCGTTTATTTACTCATATATCGTTTATTTACTCATATATCATATTTACGCCTGTCGAAAAACTCTTTGATTTATGTTTGAATGAGAAGTCGCGCGCTCTGCCCGTTCTAGTAGGATATTCCACTAAAGAGATATCTGTCTTATGATCCGCACATAAGTCTTGAAAAAAAAAAAAAAAAGAAATAGATCCAATTTACTCCCATTAGATCTAAAGAATCTTGTTTTTTTGAACATGAAGAGATAAAGAAGTCATTGCAATTGCCGGAAATACTAAACCCACTAAAGGTACAAAAATAGAGGGTAAATTGTTGAAAATTGTCATAGAATGGGCACCTCGATTTACTATTTGTACCTATTTTTGATATTGGTATATTGTTAGAAAGATATCTTAAAATAATTCTAATTTGTATATTAATTCGTATATAATTATATCTAATTATCTAGAATATGTCTAAGTGAGCATATAGAATCAATAATAAAGTGCAAGAAGGCTAGAACTAACTAAATGGGCATTGTCATTTTGATACATGAAATATCTGTATGATAATCCACCGGTTTTACTCTTATTTGATTATCTGTTTCTTGTCTTAGAATATGAATTTTCTGAATTTTTTTTTTCATAATTCATAATTTCAAATAATTTAATCTTTTTATTTATTATTTACTTTAACCCTTTGTACGTATTATATTAATTTTAGTACGTATTATATTAATGAAATTAATTTGAATTATTTTAAGACTCTATTTGATTTATGATTCAAAGGAAAGAAAGCGTGTAGTTGAAATAATTCATTCAGAACACCTTTGAAAGGATTACGTGGTACGATTGGATCGAATAAGCCCTTATGGAATAAAAATTCGGCCGCTTGTGAACCCTCAGGCACTGTCTTATTCAATGTTTGCTCAATTACTCTTTTACCGGCAAATGCAATGTAGGCGTTGGGTTCAGCAATAATGATATCCCCCAACATACCAAAACTAGCTGTCACTCCACCAGTCGTAGGAGATGTAAGAATTGATACATAAAATAACTTTTTATTTGATTGATAATCATATAAAGCAGAAGATATTTTAGCCATTTGCATCAAGCTCAAACTTCCTTCTTGCATGCGTGCTCCTCCGGAAGCACATACTAGAATAAGAGGTAAAAATTTATTGGCAGCATACTCAATCAAACGAGTGATTTTTTCTCCTACTACAGATCCCATACTACCCCCCATAAATTGAAAATCCATAACCCCAATTGCTATGGGAATGCCGTTTAGTTGACCTGTGCCTGTCTGAACAGCTTCCGTTAATCCTGTCTTTCTTTGATAAGAGTCAATACGATCTTTATAAGGGTCCTCTTCCGAATGGAATTCAATGGGATCTAAAGATACCATGTCTTCATCTATAGGATCCCAAGTTCCTGGATCAATCGAAAGTTCAATTCTATCTGAACTACTCATTTTCAAATGGTATCCACATTGTTCACAAATATTCATTCGTGACTTCAAAAATTTTTTATAATTTAATCCATAACAAATTTCGCATTGAACCCACAAATGCCTGTATTTTTGAGTTACATCGAGATCGTTAGAATTTTCTCGTAAAGCGAAATCGCTACTATTCGTGCTAGTTCTTAGACCGGAGCTCTCGCTTTCATTACTATTTCCACTTTCGCCACAAATGTAAGTATAAATGTACTTTTCGCTGTAATTGTCACTCCCATGTAAATTAGAATTTACAATATAAATTTGAGAACGAAGATAACTGTCAATGCAAGTATTGAGATAATTATTCCAACTGGATTTACTATCATACATATAATGATCATAGTGGGAGTCGTCACTTCGCGACTCTTTTTTCAGATAACTCGAATTCAAAAAAAAAGAATTTGTTAGTTCACTCAAAAAAGACTGTTCATTGTCAATCTCAAAAACTTGATTTTCAATATCAAAATATACTAAATAACTGTACCTATTACTATCCCTAACTAAAAAAGTGTCATCTGCGCTAAAATTCCGAATATCACTGGCCTCGATGAAATTTTCAACCTTACTGTAACTAGACCTGTCATTATTTTTCCAAGTATGGTTTTTTTTATCTATATCATTTCGAATCGGGTCTTCATTTTCTTCATTTATATTGGTATTTTCAAGAGGACCAAGACTATCACTTAGCCTACACCCGCATTCTAACCTGTATTCTAACTCCACATTGAATAACATCGAATTGAACCACCATTTTTCCATAGAGCTTTCTTGCCGATATTTCCATCAAAATAAATAGATGAATAGTCATTCGATGAAAAATCATTTGAATAGTTATTTTATTTATTTCTTATTTCCTAGCAGATTTTTTCCTCTCAGAAAAACCAATCACGAAGCCTTTTAACTACTAAGGAGAGGATATTTAAAAAAGTCAGTAAAGAATATTGAATAAGTTCGGTAAAGAGTGGTTGGATATTGAAAAAAAAGATTCGACTTTCCTTTTGTAAGAACCGGGGTCTCCTTTCACTCTACTCTAGATGATTATGATGAAAGCCTTTTTTTCATTCAATTATTTATTTTTCTTTTTCAATTGGAATAATTCTCAATAGAAATTGAAAAATACTAAGTTTAAAAAAATACTAAATAGAAGATATTTCTATTAGAAAAGAAAATAGAAAAAATTTCTATTTCATTTAGATTTCTAGAATTTTCGAAATTACTAAATGAAATAGTAAATAGAAATATATTAACTCTAATTTAGAATAAAAAATTTGAAAATATAGAATAAGAATTTTTCCTCTTGTGTCAAATTTGTATTGAGAAAAGAAAATT